ATTTCATTCGCAAAAAGCCATTTCGTTTTCAACAATGTCTTTGTCATTTGATTCAATAACATTCTGTTAGAAAGGAACAGATTTAATAAATATTGATAATTCTCTGAGAGAATATTAGAAAGAAAAAGTTCATTGGGTACTGAACGATTGGTTTCAAGAGATCTTTGGCGATCAATTACCAAGTCCCAGCGGTCACTTTGGCCCCGCGGATTTTCAATCAACCAGCGGTGATACAGAGCTAAAGGACTGTCCATGTGTACGTGTAGAATTTGCGATTTCATACCCTTTCCTTGAATGCGTTGCAAAGCCTCGATATGGGGTTCCTTCTGTTGAGAAACGAGAACATCTCGTTTCTTCTTTTTTCTTTTTGTTTTTTCTTCTAATTCTTCTAAACAAGGAATAGAAAGGTTCCGGTTGGTCATCACAGTAAATCTACGAAAAAGCCTTTTTGAATGGAAAAGTGGTGGTTTTTTGGTTTGATCTATTCTTATTAAACAGGCATAAGCTCCACTGGTATAAAGCCTTTGCATCAGTTCTTCATTGGAAAACACTTCTTCGTCTGAAAACAAAACGTCCGGATCCTCTTGGATTAGAAAGGAGTCCCAAACAAACCGTCTTCCACGAAAAAGCACTGGTTTATTAGAAGATTGACATTGCATTGATTGATATTGCAATGGATATTGCATTGGATATCCAGATTGACTTCTGAACGGTTCCAAAAACTCTTGAAATGATAGATTTTCCAAATCCAACCGTAGTTTTTTGATCTCTTCCCGATACTTCCTATACTCCGTCGTAACCCCCCTTTTTTCTAAGTTGAACTTCTTAGACTTATACTGGAGCATACGAAGATGATTTTCAAACTTTTGAACGAAAATCCGCCTTTCTTGAAACAATCTGACTTGCTCCGGCAATCCCAATTCATTGAATGTTTTTATCCGATCAAATCGATTACTGCGAAGAAAACTAAGACGCCAGATCCTAGGAGACGAAACCAATGATTCATCGAATTCTTCATCCTTTTGGAGTTGAGCATCTAGACCTATTTCATGAACTAGAGACGAAAACCCTGTTCGCATCGTATACTGATGATTTTTCGTTTTGCGCAGAGGATCGAATGGTGGGATTTGATTCTTATCAGACTTACCTCGATATATTCCTAACCACGGAAACTCCACCAGAAGACTTTCTAAAAGACTAGAAGCTAGATGGAAATCATGTTCAACGAGTCTATCGAGAGGAGTCCAATTCTCTTGATTTGGTTCCGATATCAGCAACCAAGAATCCCGAGCAGCTGATCCGGCCAAGCAACCCAAAATAGGAGGGAGTATAGTGAATTCCTTGATAGTTGTTTCGGCAATCGAAGGTTCTAAATACCATTTAGACAAATAATAAAATTTTTTTTTCCAAAAATCTTTTGCCATAGGTACAGGAGAAAATTTCGTTCTAAGTGTAGTTTGTAGAATAGCCTTTCCTATCTTATAGGGAAGTCTTTCATGATGTTTTAGAACGGATACAACACCCTGATTTATAGATCGTAAACCCCAAGTTTGCCTATAAAGAGACAATCGAATTGTATTCGTGTCTATAACGTATTTTTTTCGCAAACAACTAATTGCTACGGTTTCATTGACAAGTCCTGCCAGGTCTCGTGCCTTATAACCTATGGTTCTAGATCCAAAATCATCGAGGTAGAACAATTCTTTGTTCAAAAAAAATCTTTTCCTACGTAAAAGAATAGAAAATTCTTTTTCTCGTTGGGATACAAGAAGCATCCGAATATTGATGAATTGACCCAATCGATTTGGAGTCATTAGATTTGGATCGACTTTTCTAGGAATATGCGTCGAAGCAATAAAAACAATATTTCTTCTACTAGTAAAACTGTTCTCATCACAGCTATCCATATGGTCCAATAAGCGATGAAGCAACGCCTTCTTCTTGATGATGATATCCATCTTGATGATAGAAGTGCGAGTATTCCGTTCCAATACATGAATGTTTGGGATCCATATTATGCAAGGAGACATTATTTCTGCCATTGTCAAAGTCCGATGGAATTGAGAGAAAGTTTTCCCAAAGAACCATTCCAGATTGATTTTTATTAAAGGAATATAAAAGTCTGCTGCTAGACTTTGGACCAAATAGGATCGACCAGTTTCCTCAGGACCTATCAGTAAAATCCCCTTGGAAAGGGATGGTCCTAATAATAAAGGAGGAGTTTTTCTAGCTTTAGAAAATAGGTTTTGGTTAGATTTGGCAATCTTCTGATAAAAAGCGAAGAAGACCCATTTTTCTGCTAAACGATCAAACCTGTAATTCATTATATTTTTTTGCGAAATGTCAGATAAATATCGTAAGTACATAAACCCCGGCTCTTCCGTGGTTTGATAACCTTCGAAGATAGAATGCCTGTAGGTAAAATTCGATTCAAATTGAGAATTTTGAGAGAGTTCTTTTTCTGTTCTTAGAAGCAGAAGTAGATCAATTGTATCTTTCTTCTTCTCTTTTTTATTATTATTATAATTATCTGATGATAATCTTGATGAAAAAAAAGATGGAATTTTCGAGTTTCCACCACTGGGCTTTGCGATTACGAAGTCGAATATTGTCACGGATCGATCGAATGCACGCGGATTCTTCTTGTGACTTATTAGTATGAAAAAATAAGTCATTCTAAGCCTCATCAACCAATACCATTCCCGGAGGTTTGACAAAAAGCAAACAATTTGATTTAGAATTCTAAAGGCGAACCAAAAAGTAAACCCCTCTTCATATTTATGTGCATCCAACTGCGTCCAAATTGGTTCATCCTTCTTAGCCAAAATAGTAAAATGAGAAAAATCATAATTATTAGATTTAGAAAAAACAGAATCATCACTAGTAGAACCGAAGATTTGTTTTGTCCAATCCCTTATTTCCTCCGGGTACTCAAAGCTATTAGAAGTATCAATAGCAGCCAAATAAGGAACAACACAAGTACTTCTTTCGAAGATTGGTTTGACTAAATCCAGTATTACCGAATCGATTGGTTCTACCCAATCCGGTTTTTCCAAAGAATCCTTCGGGTACTCGCTATATCTTTTTATTTCCATCCACCATTGTCGTAGCAAAGCTGGATCCGAATGTAGTCCGAACTCGAGAAAATTCAACTGTATCAGTAAAGAAATCCAGTTGAAGAAAACAACGAAAAAATACGGAAAAAAGAAAAACACAAGGACGAACCACAAGAGAATGATCCAAGACTCCCCGTCCTTCCTTGCTAATCGCAAGAGTTTCCATATCGACTTTTTCTTGATGAGTTCTTCGATCACGAGCTCCCCGTGAGAAACTAACCAAGGAACCAACTCATTCAGAGGCGGATGAAGTCGAATCCTTCTCCAATTCCGTTGTATTTTGGATTGTAGAATGAACCATACTTCATGAGAAAGTGCCCGCAAGATATTCTTCGATCTATGCCTAATATCTTGCCAAATAGATACTATTTGGTCACAGCTATATAGCAATATATACGGAAAAGTATCAAAAAGTGTATCCCCAAAGTATTTCCACCATATAGAAGTAAAAAACCATGGCATATACATTTGAAGCAAATTCCATTTGGAAAAATGAGTATCAATCTTATATATCTCTTGTTTATTAACGAGTTCATGAAAACAATGTGGTGAACGGCATGAGAAAATCTTTCGTTTCTCTTTCCATGAAAAACAAAGCTTATCTAGAGCTTTGTTTTCCGCTATGTTTTGGAAACTCTCTGTTGAACTAGACTTGGTAAACATGTCTGGAATCTGATGAAATATTTCCTGGTTCTTATTCGGAAAGATTTCCGATAGGAAATCATCTTTATAGGATTGAGTTTGAATCAAACTCGTGTTTGAACTGAAATTTTTCGGAGACTGATCAAGATTTTTTTCTTCAAAATCAAAATAAGATCTATGGAAATTTTCCAAATTGACTACTTGGAATCTTGGTAAAGGCGTTGTACAAATCTCTTCGATCGAGGCTCTGTTGTCATGAACAAAAGGATTCCATCGAGTTAATAACTCGTACAATTCATAGATTAATACATATGTTTTGTCACTACTTCGTTGTAAATACTTAGGTAAAAATATGTCGGATACTTGGGACTCTATGAGTGAAACAGCCTCTTTCTCCGATTGAACAGGTATTATTTCATCAAGCGACAAAGAAAACATATTGTTGCAGATGGGCAAAAGATGGAAATGGAATAATTGTACATATGTAAGATTCTTTTGAATTCTTTCTTCTATATAAGAAGGTAATCTTTTCTTATAATTGGACCGAGGATGACGTAAATAATCCAAAATTTGAAGTGTATTCGCTTTGTCAAAAGCAGCTCTCAATGAACTTTGATTCGATAGTTTTACAGGATTCACCCAATTGTCTCGATATATCGTCGAAAAATCCGTGTTATACAACGAATTGCTTTCATTATCAAAAATGTCCATAATCCATGGCTCATTCCAAGCAATTTTTGCTATTGTTCCTTCATCGATCTTTGAGACTTTTGTCTGGTTATCCAACCACTGGATTTTGGGTTTAACGATTCGAACAAGAAATTCTCTAAACCACCACGGATAGACTACTTTGTCCTCAGGGCCGCACTGAGAAAGGAAAATAATCAAATCCGAAATGAGTTTATCAATATAAGGAGAAATGTCTATGGAAATATCGATGTTGTTCCATAAGTTCTTCATTTCCGTCTCTTCCGGAGCGTAAAACAGAATCAAAGCAATCTTAAGAAATATTTCTTTAATACATAATTCCTTTGGATCGAAACAAACAAGATGGTTCGAATACTTTTGTAAGTATTCGAATTGATCGGACCATTTGTATACATGCAATTTCTGATTGATATATTTCGAAGTTCTAAGAATCAAACAATCTAACCATTCTTTCTGACCTTTTCTCCAATTTAATGAATGCTGGTTCATTGTATTTTTCATTCCATTATTCCAATTTGAAAGAATGTCATCTATTGGAAATACCCAAGCCTGAGTGCGCGTGTTCATTAAATGGAATGTATTTTCCCCTACGGGGAAAATCGATACGGTTTGGTTGATTATTCGATCGAAAGAATCATTCTCTTTCTCAGTCATATTGAACCATGGATTCTTCCATTTTTTTCTGTGGTCGAAAATCTGATTCCCTAATCTGTTCTTGTGAAGTTCATAGAATAGACTCTGAGCGAAGGCAAATGTATTATTAGCAGAAACCTGATTAGGATTAGTCAGTAATAGAGTGAATCGATCTGTTCTTTTTAGGACGATTGGTTTCAATCGACAAAAATGGAATAGGCGCTCTTTGCAGAATGAAGAAAAAAAGAGATTCCAAGACGAACTGTTTCTAACTCGACTACAAAGGAATTGGTTTATATCCCTCTGATTTTGTCTAATCGTAGTACATCCAGGATCTGATGAAATAGCCAATTTCGGATTTGGAAATTTCGTTTTGATATTCCAGAAATCCGCTCTCCTTTTCCTTTCTAATCTTCTCAAATATTGAAAAACATTTTGTTGTCTTTTCCAACATTGGAAATTTTCCACGGGCTCTTTAGTGGTACGAGAAACCATATATTCATCTATTGACAATATGTCAAAAACAGAATAACGAATTGTTTTTGTCCAATTCTCAATGAATTTTTTTGTTTCTTTTGAAAATGAATTCTCTTTTATAGACGACCTTTTGGTTTCTTTCAATACTTCTTTCGGCCAAGACATTGGAAAATTTCCTGGACACGCGTCATACCCATTTGAAAATTTTTCCAATTGGCTAGATTTTGGAAAAAACAAAAAAAGATGCGAAAAGATCCACAAATTTCTAGTGAAATTGGCTTCCGATGATGTTTCATTTCGAATTTCCATGGAGTTATATATAGGATCAAATAGATTGATCGAATAGTATTTGTTTCTTTCAATCAGACTTTTCTTTTTTAGGTTATATATAAGGACTGGTAATGTAAGTAATACTACAACTTTGCTTTTGGAACTACAACTACGTAGATCCCGTAAAAGTAACGTACTGAGAATCCGAAAGTCAAAGAACTTAATAAGACGTTCTCGATGGGACAAAATTTGAGTAAAAAACCTCACCAAAATCAATTCAGTCCATGGATCGAATGAAGAGCTTTGTATTTGTTTGAAAAAGTTTAACCACCAGGTCAAGAGGCTTGATATGGGTTGTTTAATTCCGGACTCTCTTGGACATTTTCCCGAGGTCCTTTCTTCCGAGATCCAGAGTCTGCTTTTTTGTTCTTGTATCATTGGTTTTTGCCCTCTTTTACAATTCTATATTTTATTACGTGAAATATGGATAGATCCCTCTCAATTCCATATAATAAACCATTGGATTTTTTCGAAAGGTTTTTTGACTAGTTTTTGGTTTTCTGGAAAAGGTAGAATGATCTTTGTGATGGATGAAAAGACATAAAAGAAAATAAAAACCTTCGCACTTCATCGAACTTGCGTCAACGATCGAAAAATCGCAAACAACCAAATAAAAGATTATGGCCCGGGCGAACGACGGGGATTGAACCCGCGCGTGGTGGATTCACAATCCACTGCCTTGAGCCACTTGGCTACGTCCGCCCATAAAATCTATCTAATCAACATTACTTTCAAGAAAAGAGTTGTTTTCTGTTCATCCTACGGAATGTGGGCGACTTATTCCAGGAAATCCAACAGGAAATCCAAGTGTTGCAAGATCGGTACTCACTCCCACAAGTTTTTCCGTTGCATTTTCTATGTTTGGCATGATTGGGATATGAGTACTTGGCTACCCTAAGTCGATACTCACTCATATTATCGAATGAATTGATTATTCCGGATGAGCTTTTCTCCAGCATCCATGGCTGAATGGTTAAAGCGCCCAACTCATAATTGGCGAACTCGCGGGTTCAATTCCTGCTGGATGCACATATCTAATTCAAATTCCTTATATATCCTCAAATACAACAGTAAAAAACTCGATATCTTATAATGTGGATATGAACAAAGACAGATAAGGTACCAAACCTCCTTTAGAGGTTTGGTACGATGAAAGGAATACCTAGAATTCTATCTAA